GTGTCCGAGTCGATACTATTACTTTCTCTCGAACCATGGTAATCTTATTATTTGATCAAATCATTAAATTATTTATTTCTCTTGAAATCATTTCAATGTTTTGTTTATTTTTACACACGCCTTTTTTTAGGGGGCCTACAGCCATTATGGGGCATAGGGGTTACATCCCGTATGAAACTTAATATTACACCACTTCTACGAATAGCCCTTAATGCTGCATCTCGTCCGAGACCGGGGCCTTTTATCATGACTTCGGCTCGTTGCATACCTTGATCCACTACCGTCCGAATAGCATTTCCTGCTGCGGTTTGTGCCGCAAAGGGTGTCCCTCTTCTTGTACCCTTGAATCCACAAGTACCGGCGGAGGACCAAGAAATTACCCGGCCTCGTACATCTGTAACAGTCACAATGGTATTGTTGAAACTTGCTTGAACATGAATAACCCCCTTTGGTATTCTACGCGCACTCTTACGTAAACCAATACGCCCATTCCTACGTGAACCGATTCTGGGTGCGGGTTTTGCCATATTTTATCGTCTCATAAATATAAGTCAGAGGTATATGGATATATCCATTTCATGCCAAAACGGATCTTTTCCGCTTTTTTTTATTTGTATATTGGGTCCTTTAGGGAGTCTCTTTTATTTTATAAAGATTATCCTTGTCTTTGTTTATGTCTCGGGTTGGAACAAATTACTATAATTCGTCCCTGTCTACGGATCAGTCTACATTTTTCACAAATTTTACGAATGGAGGCCCTTATTTTCATATTTGTCATTCCTTAACTGAATTTCAAATTTACTTATTTGAAGAAAATTAGTTTCTGGAAATTTGAAACTTTCGAATTGTATCCCTCCGAAAGGAATATTGAAGTTGAAAAAAAAAAACCACCTAATCGTTTGAATCCTTGTTTCGGAGTCTAGAAACTATATGCCCTTTGGTTGAATCATAATGACTTCTTTCAATTTTTACTCTATCTTCCGTTGGTATACGTATAAAACTACGTTGAATCCTTCCTGAACCATAACCTAGAATCCGATCTTCATTATCTAAATGAATCCGAAGCATACCATTCGGAAGTGGTTCAGGAATTAAACTTTCATGAATCCAGTTTTATTTTTTCATTCGCGGTAAAACCTCCTTGAAGTATTAACTAATTAATGTAAGAGGAGAGTGAGAATAGAAACCCGTTCTTTATCTTTTTTTTTCACAAATAGTAAAGTTCCATATCTTAATCTGGATATAAGAAAGCTTACCATATATAACACAAAATTTCTCCGCCGATTCCTTCTAGTCGGGCCTCTCGGTCCGTCATTATACCCCGAGAGGTAGAAAGAATTACAATCCCCATCCCACCTAAAATTCTAGGAATTCGTTGATAACTAGAATAGATTCGTAGACCGGGTCGACTGATCCGTTTTAAATTTAAAACAGTTTTACATGGACCTTTCCTATTCCTTCTATGCCGTAGGGTTAAAACCAAAAAATATTTGTTGTTTTCCTGATGTTTCCTCACATTTTCAATAAAACCTTCTCTTAACAGTATTTTAACAAGGTTTTCGGTGATGTTAGTAGATGGTATTCGAACTGTTCCTTTTCTATTCATGTCAGCATTGCGTATGGAAGTTATTATATCAGCAATAGTGTCTTTACCCATGATAAATTAAAATTATTGTTACCCCCGAACTTTGATATAATCAACATGCTTTTTTCTTTCTATTTTATGAATTGTTAAAGATATATGCGTGAGACAAATTTACTAATTAATCTAGTTTACTCTATTCATATTTTATTCTAATGCTATAATAGCATTAGAGTCTCCGTTTTATTAGACTTATAATACTTCAGGTGCTAATGAAACTATTTTAGTGAAATTTAACTGTCTCAATTCCCGTGCGATCGCACCAAAAATTCTAGTTCCTTTGGGATTTCCTTCTTGATCAATAACAACCGCAGCATTGTCATCATATCGTAGTATCATACCGTTGTCACGTTTGAGTTCTTTACAAGTACGTACAATTACAGCTCTGATGACTTCGGATTTTTCTAGAGGTGTATTTGGTATTGCTTCCTTGATTACAGCAACAATAACGTCACCAATATGAGCATATCGTCGATTACTAGCTCCTATGATTCGAATACACATTAATTGTCGGGCCCCGCTGTTATCCGCTACATTTAAGTGGGTTTGAGGTTGAATCATATCATTTTTTTTTATTTGCTCTTTCACTGCGAAGGGACTAAGTAAAAAAAGAAATATTGTTTGTCCAAAACAAAAAAAAAAGAAACCTATAATTTTGTTTTTTTTTTTTCATTCAAAAGATTTCTTTTCTTTGGTTATACATTCTTATCCCGAAATAATGAATTGCGTTCGTATAGGCATTTTGGATGCCGCTATTGAAATAGCCTTTCTGGCTACATTTTCTGCTACTCCACCCATTTCATAAAGTATTCTACCCGGTTTAACGATAGCTACCCAATATTCGGGAGATCCTTTACCGGAACCCATACGCGTTTCCGCGGGTCTTACTGTAACAGGTTTGTCTGGAAATATACGTACCCATATTTTTCCGCCGCGGCGTACGTTTCGTGTCATTGCTCGCCGCCCTGCTTCTATTTGTCTAGACGTGATCCACGCAGGTTCAAGTGCCTGAAGAGCATATCTACCAAAGCAAATACGATTACCTCGATAAGATATTCCTTTCATTCTTCCTCTATGTTGTTTACGGAATCTGGCTCTTTTGGGGTTATAGTTGATGGTTCTTTTTCAATTTCAATTCCATCTCTACTACAGAACCGGACATGAGAGTTTCTTCTCATCCAGCTCCTCGCGAATGAAAAATAACAATTATAACATGGTATACATGTATTTAATGAATAATATACTGAATCGTGGGAGTCTTTGAGATTTTATCTAATATCTAATCTATTAGAAATTTGTATATCTTGTTTTGATAGTTTATATAAAATAAAAAAAACTAAACATGTATTCAATTTCTATTTATTTATAGTTATAGATAATTATTTTATAGATTAGTTAGAGATAATAGATAATAATAATAGAATTTCGTTTTATTATAACGAGTATTTATTTTGTTTTGTCTTTTTTATTATCATATTATATTGGATCTATCAAAATTTAGAAATCCAATAAAATAAAAACTTTCGCGGGCGAATATTTACTCTTTCCATATCTATTTCAGTTGTAGGGTTATCCTATGACATGGCCTCTCAGAATAAAAGTGGATTGGTCCCGGGTTCGTTTCGCCATCCTACCCAATGAATTATTAGGATTCGTTTTCAATAGAATCTTCTGCATCCACGGGTTCCGTCGTTCCCATCGCTTCGCGATTAATGGTTAGGTCTGAATTCTACAGCGGAGCTCCTAATGAAAATGAAATGTGTTATTGAGTCAATTTTCTCAGTCTTTGTGGACCCAGGGCTCTTGACTTTTTTTGTTCTATGAACAAATTCATCGAATTATAGATCAATCAAATTAGTATTGATGCTTTATTACGCTATCCTTTATAAGATCGCTCAGAGACCTTACATATTGGAATCATATAGCATTAGTATTCTTTTTCTCTCTTTCTCTCACCCTTCCATTTATCTGCATTCTTTTTGTTATTGCTTCACAACTTAAAATCAGATTGGTTTTTCTTTTTTTTGCTTGTTTATGCAAACAAAAATTCAGTTGCTACAATGATATGATCAATATATCATATCGTGACTAGTTCTTTAGATCCAGATAATATGAAGCGGTGAGTTGGTTATTAGTTCGATAGTTATTAGTTCATACTATGGGCCAGTCCGTTTTTTTGACTACTAACCCTACAAAAACCAACGAGTCACACACTAAGCATAGCAATTATATCAATATAAAAAAATGAATTGAATTTTTATTCAACCTTATAGAATTGCCCATTTTTTTTTGATTTAACAGAAAAAGAATGAAAGAGTTTGTCATTTTTTGCTTTTTTATTTCCGATAGAACGTAAAGACAAGTCAAATAAAGGCTTAGGCTTCCTCGTCTACAAATATCCAAATTTTGATGCCTAATACCCCATAGATAGTTCCAACTGCATAGGAACAATAATCAATTTTAGCTCGAATGGTTTGTAGAGGAACTCTACCCTCTCTGATCCATTCGACACGCGCAATCTCTTTTCCGTCGATACGTCCCGCAATTTGTACTTGAATTCCTTTTGTACCTGCTTGTTCAGTTAATTCAATAGCCTTTTTCATTGCTTTTCGAAATGAAACCCTATTCTTTAATTGTCCGGCTATAAATTCGGCGAGAATATTAGGGTGTCCATAAGGGTTTGTAATTCTTGTAAGAGCAATGTTGAGTTTTCGGTTTACACAATTAATTTCTTTTTGTACATCTATCTGCAATTCTTCGATTCTTCGAGGCCCACCTTTCCCTTCTAGTAATAATTTTGGGAATCCCATATAGATTATGACCTGAATCAAATCGATTCTTTTTTGAATCTTTATGCATGCAATTCCCTCAACACCAGAGGATATTTGAATATTTTTTTGTACATAATTCTTGATCCAATCTCGGATTTTTTGATCTTCTTGTAGCCCTTCGGAATAATTTTGTGGTTGTGCAAACCAAAGAGAATGATGACCTTGGGTTGCACCAAGTCTGAAACCAAGTGGATTTATTTTTTGTCCCATAATCCCCCAATACTATATATATCATGACACGTCATATCCGTGTACTTACTTATTTTTATTTCTCCATACGTTGCCTTTGAAGTTGAAGTATAATATGGCGTATTTGGCTCCTTTATACTTCCTTTTTTATACTTCCTTTACAGATATATCTTTTAATCCAATAGTTATATGAAAAACGGGTCTTTTTATCGGATAACTACGCCCTCGAGCTCGAGGTTTTAATTTTTTCACAGTAGTACCCCTTCACGACTTCCGCTTTGCTAATGATTAAACTTGCTTCGTTTAAACCGACATTGTGAATAGCATTTGTTGCTGCA